TAAATAGAAGGATTCCTCGATCAACGCAGTCAACTCTATTCGTTAGAACAGCTTCCATTGAGTCTCTGCACCTATCCTTTTATTCTTGCTTTCTCTGAACCCTTTATTTTATTTTATTTGTTTTCTAAAAACAGGATTTGGCTCAGGATTGCCCATTTTTAATTCCAGGGTTTCTCTGAATTTGAAAGTTATCACTTAGTATGTTTCCATACCAAGGCTCAATCCAATCAAGTCCGTAGCGTCTACCAATTTCGCCATATCCCCCTTTTCTTTTTTGTTTTGAGACTAGGATCTCGTTGGGATGCCGTCCCTTTCTTTATGTTCATGTTCATTTATTCTGGAACCATTTACGTTGAATTTTTTAGATATGCAAGATATGCATTTCTATATAGAAAAAGTGTCTCCCCTTATTTCTTTGATTTCTTGTCTATTTTCTTTCAGATATCGGAGGACCTGTATTTGTATTTAGTCCAATCAAAAATGATTCTATCATTGATGTATCCGCAATTCAATATGGATGGATATATACCACATATATATATGCGTCTCTTACTCTCATTTTTTACCTCGATATTTGGAATACTCAAACGGTCAATTCGATTCTTTTTTCGCCTTATCCCCCACTTGAATGAACACATAGGAATGTCTCATTATCATTAGAGATGATCTGGATTGTATCCTTATCCTTACTTAATTTAATCTTTATCTTTTCCTTAGGGTCGCCTTCGTATATTGTATAATAGAATTAGAATAGAGAGTTATTCTACTAAAAGTTTAAGTACTATAACTAATCATTCTATTCTAAATTTATAAATAATATTATTATTTCAATTGAAATTGATTGTTATATAGTTATAACTATTAGTTATTATGTTATATATGTTACATTATTATACTATTATCAATTATTAATATGCAATAGCTAAAGTAGTTTACTAAAGTCGTAAGCACAATTTCTTTTATGCGAGCCCGCTTAGCTCAGAGGTTAGAGCATCGCATTTGTAATGCGATGGTCATCGGTTCGATTCCGATAGCCGGCTTTTGTCTATTTGTTCTTTTTTTTTTACATATTATTTTACTTTATATTACTTATATTACATAATTAATCATAATTAATTAATAAGGCCTCTTTGAAGGAATATAGAAAAGACCTCTTATCCCCGATCCAAGGAAAGGATCACTGATCCATTATGGCGTAAGAACTTCCAACTATGAATAAAAAATGGATTGGAGCAATTAGATCTCCACTGAACAAATCAGAAAAAGTATATCTAACTTCCTATATATACAAAATTGGATATTGATTAATACAATTCATCTCATTCTTCTTTGTAATACATCAGTAGATTTAGCTTCGTTTATGGTTTAGTTCAGTCTTAATGTAGGTTTATTCTGTCAAAATTTTTTCAATAAAATAAGGAGTCTTTATGTCTCGTTACCGAGGGCCTCGTTTCAAAAAAATACGCCGGCTGGGTGTTTTACCGGGACTTACTAGTAAAAGGCCGACACCCGGAAGTGATCTTAGAAATCAATCGCGCTTCGGAAAAAGATCTCAATATCGTATTCGTCTAGAAGAAAAACAAAAATTGCGTTTTCATTATGGTCTGACAGAGAGACAATTACTTAAATACGTTCATATCGCTGGAAAAGCCAAAGGGTCAACAGGCCAGGTTTTACTACAATTACTTGAAATGCGTTTGGATAACATCCTTTTTCGATTAGGCATGGCTTCGACCATTCCTGGAGCCCGACAATTGGTTAACCATAGGCATATTTTGGTTAATGGTCGTATAGTAGATATACCAAGTTATCGATGCAAAGCCCGAGATATTATTACTACAAGGGATGAACAAAAATCCAGAGCTCTGATTCAAAATTATCTTGATTCATCCCCCCATGAGGAATTGCCAAAACATTTGACTCTTCACTCATCCCAATATAAAGGATTAGTCAATCAAATAATAGATAGTAAGTGGGTCGGTTTGAAAATAAATGAGTTGCTAGTCGTAGAATATTATTCCCGTCAGACTTGAACCTAACGAAAATAACAAAAACAAGGGTTCGGAGAATTTTGCCCCCTTTTTGGCGAAGTAAATCGGCCTAAGGTAAAGGCGCTTTATCTGGATTTTTCTCCCATTCATGTATCATAAATGGATATCGAGGGGATATTTATTGTTATGCCTTGGCTACCCTTTCCAATATTTTTTGTACCACAGCAATTCAATTCCAATGAGGAATATACAATCTCTATTAAATAGTAAATTAAAGAAAATTCCAACTGTTGGAATTTGTTATTTTATTTGATACATTGGTTGCGGTCAGTAATGTTCGTGAATTAGGTGAAGGTACGGAAAGAGAGGGATTCGAACCCTCGGTAAACAAAAGCCTACATAGCAGTTCCAATGCTACGCCTTGAACCACTCGGCCATCTCTCCTACAGAATCTTATGATTATTACTCAGAACCCAAGTGAATAGCGAGTCATTCATAGTATTGCAGTA